TTATTTCGGTAAATACATTCAACCAACCCCAATACTTTTACCAATTAACATCCTAGAAGATTTCACAAAGCCTTTATCACTTAGTTTTCGACTTTTCGGGAATATATTGGCTGATGAATTAGTAGTTGTTGTTCTTGTTTCTTTAGTACCTTCAGTAGTCCCTATACCTGTCATGTTCCTTGGATTATTCACAAGCGGGATTCAAGCTCTTATTTTTGCAACTTTAGCCGCGGCTTATATAGGTGAATCTATGGAGGGTCATCATTGACCAGCTTATCCCAACTCATGGGTGGCTCAAGATAATTTATTTGGGAACATGATATATACAAATACGGTATATATGATCTAGAGTAGGAGCAAGAAAGATGTACGATATTAGGGAATTGTAAAAAAAGGGAAAGAGATCTAATCTAAAAGATCTTTTTCCTAAGATTCCCGCTTGGTCCATTTATTCATACCTCTCCAATCGATATTCTATTTATATTTGTTCAGTCAATTATGATTCATAATTTGAATAAGAATTGTTATGTTTATCTGTTTCCGACATGCGCCTAAACAAACAAAAAAAAGAAAAACTGATAGAATCATTCCCATTTCATTTGATTTCATTCAATTCAACGATTGACCATGTCATTAATTGCAATTCAATTGGATCAATCAAATCTTGATATTGATATGTAATGATTCGGGGGCTGATGAATCCGTTCGTTTATATCCATGCGGATAATGATAAGGAAAAAGAAGAGAAGAGTTTACAAACAAATAAGATTCATAAAAAAGTCGGTTAGGGAGAGATATATGTAATGGCTATAAGCCAATCCTGTGTATGTTTCGAAGAATAATTCTAGAATCCGATTCAATATAAGATGCGGATGGTTTACGTTATGGAAGAAACACATGTATATGTGATATTAGATATTCACTAGTTATATATGGACTATCCATATATTACATCCCATTGAATTTAGATGGATTTCAATAGAAGTCCTTCCGTTTCATCTGTGACTGTGGATTGAATGAATAAACAGATGAAGTCAAGCATATAGAAGAGAAAGAGCGAAGAATTGAAAGAATGGTTCGGAACAAAGAAATGGAAGAACTAGAACCGTATGGATTTCCAAAGACTCCATGGATAGGAACTAAAAACGAGATATCGAAGTAGTTCTGATGATTCAGTATATTATCACTTCAATTCGGAGTTCTTAGTTACTTTGACCGGGTGGATCTTAGTGATGGAATAATAAGTAATAATTCATTGGTTGATTGTATCATTAACCATTTCTTTATTTTGGTGCGAGGAACTTACCATGAATCCACTGATTTCTGCCGCTTCCGTTATTGCTGCTGGATTGGCCGTAGGGCTTGCTTCTATTGGACCTGGAGTTGGTCAAGGTACTGCTGCGGGCCAAGCCGTAGAAGGTATCGCGAGACAACCAGAAGCAGAGGGTAAAATACGAGGTACTTTATTGCTTAGTCTGGCTTTTATGGAAGCTTTAACAATTTACGGACTGGTCGTGGCATTAGCGCTTTTATTTGCGAATCCTTTTGTTTAATCCTATTCTATAAACGTGAAAATACGTACTTCTTTTCTTATTTTATTGCTGTCGACTTACCGCTTGCTTCTTCGAATTATATCAAAACTTCACTCCACTTCTTCGTTGAGACAATACTCCGGGGAAGGTCTGATTTGAGGATGAGGAATTAGTAGATCCACTCGCTTTCTCACTTCCCGTCCTTAATTTAATGGAAACCCCTTTTGACTTTTAGGAAGCGTTGCAGGTATTTCGCAATTGACATGAAACCGGGGACCTAATAAGTATCTTATTGGGAACTTCAATTGAAATAAAATAATAATAAAGAATCCATTTTTGAAATTTGAAAATGATTTCAAATGAAATGAATATATTCATATTTAAAATAAGTCAATTAATAAAAAAAAGAAATCAATAATAAAAAAACGGGACGAAGTGATACAAAAAGAACTCTGTTCGATTTTGTTAGTCCTATCTATAAGAGGAGAGCATATGAAAAATGTAACCGATTCTTTCGTTTCCTTGGGTTACTGGCCATCCGCCGGGAGTTTCGGGTTGAATACCGATATTTTAGCAACAAATCTAATAAATCTAAGTGTAGTGCTTGGTGTATTGATCTTTTTTGGAAAGGGAGTGTGTGCGAGTTGTGTATTTCAAGAATAGGCTGGATCCAACCGGCTGCACTTTCTTTTTTTTTTTATTTATAAATAGGGAAGAAAGGTGCACGATCTCGACGAATTACTTCTGAATAAATTAAGAAATCATATGTAAGAACCATAGCATTTCGTGACTCATTGGTAAATCAACTTTGATTCTCTATCAACCAATAATGTGGGACCATTAACATGGTTAAAGCTAAACCGCCTGAAGTCCAGGCACAACATGGTACTCTTTCTACCACTACGTTAGTACGGAGATGGTTTCAAAATGAATAGTTGGCAATTTATCCGATATAGAACACTCATATC